AAACTGAAAGAAACCTCAGAAACGGAAGAAAGGGGAGAAAGAAAAGAAGAAAACGATGTAGAAACAACTTACGAAGAAGACAAAGATAGCCCAGACTACGAGGATTTTTCTCTTTATACTCATCAAGATAATTGGGAATTGGTAAAACTTAACTTAAAAAAAGAAGAGAAAAATGAAAAAAATTCTTTTTGGTTTGAAAAACCTATTGTAACTTTTCTTTTCGATTATAAACGATGGAATCGACCGTATAGATATATAAAAAATGATCGATTTGAAAATGCTATACGGAATGAAATGTCACAATATTTTTTTTATATATGCCCAAGCGATGGAAAACAAATAATATCTTTTACATATCCACCAAGTTTATCGACTTTTTCAGAAATGATAGAACGCAAAATTTCTTTGTACACGACAGAAAAACTATCCCACGAAGACTTGTATAATTATTGGGTTCATACCAATGAACAAAAAAAATACAACTTGAACAATGAATTGATAAGTCGAATAAAAATTCTAGAAAAAGAGAAGGGATCTCTTGCTTTAGATATGCTAGAAAAAAGGACCAGATTATGCGATGATGAGAATGAACAAGAATACTTGCCAAAAAGGTATGATCCTTTTTTGAATGGACCTTATCGAGGAACAATAAAAAAATGGGATTCACGTGCAATCATGAACGATTTAATAACTTCCACAGCGAATTCCGTAGAAATGTTTTGGATAAATAAGATTCATGGTCTCTTTCATAATGATTCTCGAGAATTAGAACATCAAAAGAATACGTTTGGCTTTAGCGGGAAATTTTTATTGAATTCGATTGGGAATTCCTTAACCTCAATCGATGAATTATCTTTTGAACACGCACGACGAATTGATTCAGAAAGTCAAGCAAAATCTTTTAAATTTATATTCGATGTAATTTCAACTGATCCAAACGATCTAACAACAATTAGAAGGAAATCTATTGGAATGGAAGAAATCAGTAAAAGGGTTTCTCGTTGGTCATACAAATTGACAAACGATTTAGAAGAAGAGGAAGAAGAAAATGAAGAAGAATCGACGGAAGATCCCGAAATTCGTTCAAGAAAAGGCAAACGCGTGGTTATTTTTACTGATAACGGTCAGAGTACTAATTCCAGTACTAGTAATAATAATACTAGTAATAATAGCACTAATGATGAAGAAGAGGAAGTGGCTTTGATACGTTACTCACAACAATCGGATTTTCGCCGGGGTATAATTAAAGGATCCATGCGTGCTCAAAGACGTAAAACAGTTATTTGGGAAATGTTTCAAGCAAATGTGCATTCTCCACTTTTTTTTGATCGCATAGACAAAATCTTTTTTTTTTCGTTTTTTGATATCTCTAAAATGATTAATCACATTTTTAGGAATTGGGTAGGAGAAAACCCAAAATTGCAAATTTCTTATTTTGAGGAGGAAGAGGCAAAAGAAAAGGAGAAAACAAACGAGGAGAAAGAAGAAGAAAATGAACGAATAGCAATATCAGAAGCTTGGGATACCTTTATATTTACTCAAGCAATAAGAGGTTTCATGTTAGTAACCCAATCTTTTCTTAGAAAATATGTTATATTACCCTTATTGATAATAGCTAAAAATATTGGTCGTATGTTATTATTGCAATTCCCCGAATGGTACGAGGATTTGAAGGAATGGAATAAAGAAATGCATGTTAAATGTACCTATAATGGCGTTCAATTATCAGAAACAGAATTTCCCCAAAATTGGTTAACAGACGGCATTCAGATAAAGATTCTATTTCCTTTCTGTCTGAAACCTTGGCGAAGATCTAAAGTACGATCTCATCATAGAAATAGAGATCAGAAAATAAGGAAAAAGGAGAAAAAAGACAATTTTTGTTTTTTAACAGTCTGGGGAAGGGAAGCGGAACTACCTTTTGGGTCTCCCCGAAAACGACCTTCTTTTTTTGAACCCGTTTTTCACGAACTCGAAAAAAAAACGAGAAAAGCGAAAAGGCAATTTTTTCAAGTTATAAGGGTTTTCAAAGAAAGAGGAAAAGGTTTTATAAAAGTTTCAAAAGAAAAAACAAGAATAGTTCTAGTTATAAATCTAATAATGAAAGAACTTGAAAAAGTAAACCCCATTTTCTTATTGAAATTGAGAAAGGTAAAAGTATATGAATCGAATGAAAACGAAAAAGATTCCAATATAAATAATAAGATTATCCGAGAATCGACCATTCGAATTCGATCCGCGAATTGTGTAAATGAAAATTATTCACTCATAGAAACAAAAATGAAAGATCTTGCTAATAAGACAATCACAATTAGGACTCAAATAGAAGGAATCACAAAAGGCAATAAAAAAATAGTTCGAGCTTGTGATGATAAAAGATCGGAATCAAAGAAGGATATTTGGCAAATATTCAAAAGAAAAAATATCCGAGTAATACGTAAATCACATTATTTTATGAAATCCTTCGTTGAAAAAATATACATGGATATATTACTATGTATCATTAAGATTCCAAGGATCAATGCACAACTTTTCTTTGAATCAACAAAAAAAACTATCAACAAATCCATTTCCAACGCGGAAACAAATCAAGAAGGAATTGAGAAAACAAATCAAAATACAATGAACTTTATTTCGACTATAAAAAATCCGTTTTCTAATTTTTCTAATACTAATATTAGTAATCAAAATATTAGGAATAATAATTGTGACTTATCTTCTTTGTCTCAAGCCTATGTATTTTACAAATTATCACAAAATCAATTACTTAACAAGTATCATTTGAAATCTGTACTTCAATATCACCACACCTATCCTTTTCTTAGGGATATAATCAAGAATTATTGTACGACACGAGGAATATTTGATTCCAAATCAAGGCAAAAAAAAATCCATAAGTCTGGAATGAATAAATGGAAAAATTGGTTAAGGGGTCATTATCAATACAATTTATCTCATACCAAGTGGGATCACTTAGTACCGAAAAAATGGCGAAAAAGAGTCAATCAATGTCGTACGATTCAAAAGAAAGACTCAATGAAATTAGATTTATATAAAAAAGAAAAAGACCAATTAATTCATTACACGAAACAAAATTACTATGCAGTGGACTCATCGATAAGTCAAAAAGAAAAATGGAAAAAACATTACGGATATGATCTTTTGTCATATAAATATATAAATTATGGGAATAGTAAGGACTCGTATATTTCTGGATCAACATTACAAGTAGAGGACAAAAAAATTCCATATAATTTCAATACAAATACACTGAAATCCGAATCATTTTATAGATTGATAAGTATATCTATTAGTGATTATCTAGAAAAAAGATCTATTATTGATATGGACAAAAATATGGATAGAAAATTTTTTGATTGTAGAATTCTCCATTTTTGTCTTAGAAATAATATCGATATTGAGACCTGGGCCAATACGCATACCGGCACCAAGATTCATAAAAATGCTAAAACGGAAACTAAAAATTATCAAAAATTGGAAAAAAAGGATCCTTTTTCTTTTACGATTCATCACAAAATCAACCCATCCAATCAAAAAAATCTTTTTTTTGATTGGATAGGAATGAATCAAGAAAGGTTATATCATACCATATCAAATTTAGAACCTTGGTTTTTCCCAGAATTTGTACTACTTTTTGATGTGTATAAGATTAACCCGTGGATCATACCAATAAAATTACTTATTTTTCATTTATATGAAAAAAATATTTCTATATTAGCTAATCAAAAAGAATATCTTGAATTAGAAAATTCCAACCAAAAAAAAAACAAACAACAAGGTCAAGGAGATTTTGTATCAGATCTACGAAAACAAAACAAAAAGAAAAATCTTGAAGAAGATTACACGGGAGCAGACATTAAAAAAGGTAGAAAGAAAAAACAATTCAAGAGCAAGAAAGAAGAAGAACTGGATTTCTTCCTGAAAAAATATTTTCTTTTTCAATTAAGGTGGGATGATTCCTTGAATCAAAGAATGATCAATAATATCAAGGTATATTGTCTCCTACTTAGACTGATAGATCCAAGAGAAATTGCTATATCCTCAATTCAAAGAGGAGAGATGCATCTGGATGTAATGTGGATTCAGAAAGACCTAACTCTTACAGAATTGATAAAAAGAGGAATATTTATTATCGAACCAATTCGTTTATCTATGAAAAAGGACGGAAAATCTATTATATATCAAACCATAGGTATTTCATTGGTTGATAAGAATAAGCGCCAAACTAATGGAAAATGCATAATAAAAAGCGGATATGTTGAAAAAAAGAATTTTGATGAATCCATTGCACAACACAGCAATATGCTTGTGAATAGAAACAGAAATCATTTTTATTTCCTTGTTCCCGAAAATATTCTATCTCCCAGACGTCGTAGAGAATTTCGAATTTTAATTTGTTTCAATTCCCGGAATTGGAATGTTGTGAATCGAAATCCACTATTTTGCAATCAAAACAACATAAAAAACTGGGGACAATTTTTAAACGGGGAAAAGCATCTTAATACAGATGCAAATAAATTCATTAAATTCAAATCGTTTCTTTGGCCCAATTATCGATTAGAAGATTTAGCTTGTATGAATCGTTATTGGTTTGATACCAATAACGGTAGTCATTTCAGTATGTCAAGAATACATATGTATCCACGATTCAGAATTAGTTAATAGTATATTTCCTATATATCTATCGCATGCCATATTCGGTGGATAAAAACCGAAAGATATACACATACACCATGTTACATTCTGATAAATGTATCATCCCTTTCTATCCAAATCAAATTTGTAATTTGATTTGGATAAATTTGGATAAAATTAATATAAATTTAAAGTAGTGTATATGAAGAAATAAAAATTTTTTTGTACTAGATTCAAATAACTGGAACTAACTGGTATAATAATAATAATTATTTTTCCTGATCGGTAAAATCCACAGAAAAGAAAAAAATAGAAAAATTGGTTTTTTATGGTCAAAAATTCATTCATCTTAGCTATTCGACAAGAAAAAGAAAAAAATTGCGGATCTGTTGAATTTCAAGTATTCAGTTTTACGGATAAGATACGGAGACTCACTTCACATTTGGAATTACATAAAAGAGATTTTTTATCACAAAGGGGCCTACGGAAAATTCTGGGAAAACGTCAACGGCTACTGGATTATTTGTCAAAGAAAAATAGAGTACGTTATAAGAAATTAATTGGTCAATTAGGTATTCGGGAGTCAAAAACTCGTTAATTTTAAGGTTGGTTTGCATTTTTTTCTTTAGTTATTAGTAGTTATTCAATTTTTCATTTTGATGAACTTCGTTTGAGAAATTCATGGAATAATGAATTAAGGAAGAAAAGATATGACTGTACCGGCTACAAGAAAAGATCTCATGATAGTTAATATGGGTCCTCATCATCCATCAATGCATGGTGTTCTTCGACTGATCGTTACTCTTGATGGTGAAGATGTTATTGACTGTGAACCCGTATTGGGTTATTTACACAGAGGGATGGAAAAAATAGCAGAAAATCGAACAATTATACAATATTTGCCTTATGTAACACGGTGGGATTATTTAGCCACTATGTTCACAGAAGCAATAACAGTAAATGCACCAGAACGATTGGAAAGTGTTCAAGTACCTAAAAGAGCCAGTTACATTAGAGTCATTATGCTGGAATTGAGTCGTATAGCTTCTCATTTATTATGGCTTGGGCCCTTTATGGCGGATATCGGCGCACAGACTCCCTTTTTCTATATTTTCAGAGAAAGGGAATTGTTATATGATCTATTCGAAGCTGCTACGGGTATGCGAATGATGCATAATTATTTCCGTATTGGGGGGGTTGCTGCTGATCTGCCTTATGGCTGGATAGATAAATGTTTGGATTTCTGTGATTATTCTTTAACAGGAATTGCTGAATATCAAAAACTTATTACACGGAATCCCATTTTTTTGGAACGAGTTGAAGGAGTGGGCATTATTGGTGGAGAAGAAGCAATAAATTGGGGTTTATCAGGGCCGATGTTACGTGCTTCTGGAATACAATGGGATCTTCGTAAAGTTGATAGTTATGAGTGTTACAATAAATTCGATTGGGAAGTCCAATGGCAAAAAGAAGGAGATTCACTAGCTCGTTATTTAGTCCGAATCGGTGAAATGAAGGAATCTATAAAAATTATTCAACAGGCTCTAGAAGGAATTCCTGGGGGACCCTATGAAAATTTAGAAGTCCGGCGCTTTGATAGAGCAAAAAATGCCGAATGGACTAATTTTGAATATAGATTTATTACTAAAAAACTTTCCCCCAATTTTGAATTGTCGAAACAAGAACTTTATGTAAAAGTAGAAGCCCCAAAAGGAGAATTAGGAATTTATTTGATAGGAGATAGTAGTGTTTTCCCCTGGAGATGGAAAATTCGCCCACCTGGTTTTGTCAATTTGCAAATTCTCCCTCAATTAGTTAAAAGAATGAAATTGGCCGATATCATGACGATACTAGGCAGTATAGATATCATTATGGGAGAAGTTGATCGTTGAAATGATAATTGATACGACAGAAGTAGAAGTACAAGCTATCCATTCTTTTTCTAGATTGGAATCCTTAAAAGAAGTTTATGGACTCATATGGATCTTTGTTCCCATTTTAACCCTTCTATTAGGAATCACAATAGGGGTCCTAGTAATTGTGTGGTTAGAAAGAGAAATATCCGCAGCAATACAACAACGTATTGGGCCTGAATATGCCGGTCCGTTGGGGATTCTTCAAGCTCTAGCAGATGGGACCAAATTACTTTTTAAAGAGGACCTACTTCCATCTAGAGGAGATATTCGTTTGTTTAGCGTGGGACCGTCTATAGCGGTCATATCAGTTCTACTAAGTTATTTAGTAATTCCTTTTGGATATCGCCTTATTTTAGCCGATCTCAGTATAGGTGTTTTTTTATGGATCCCCATTTCAAGTATTGCCCCTATTGGACTTCTTATGTCAGGATATGGATCGAACAATAAATATTCCTTTTTAGGTGGTCTACGGGCTGCTGCTCAATCTATTAGTTATGAAATACCATTAACTCTATGTGTATTATCAATATCTCTACGTGTGATTCGTTGGAACATGATTATTTTCCTTTCTCTCTAGAAATAAAGTAAGGAGGTTGAATATATTGAATGGATATTTTCATTTTTTATTCATCATTAGGGTTGATGAGTTAAACTAGATAGTTATATGAGTAAAATCAAACTGCTTAGAAATTTGCAGTAAGAAGAGAAAATCTCATTCCCTATGTACAAGAATATAAACATAAGCAGTATATAAACTGTTTACCCCAAGATTAAGATTCTTTGACTAATTCTCATATCTTGAAGCGGGTACAAAAGATCAACGTATGGGGGTTCTACTACTTTTTTATATGTATTACCATACGGGGAATCAATCAAAAATCAGTGAACAGTTAGGAACACCAAGGTACAAAAAAGATTAGTAATGGAGATAATATAAGGTATCAAAAAACGGTATTTTTATATAAAACTTTGGATAAAACGAATCATAATGGGGACTTTAAGTTGGTAGAAATGACCAAGCAGCACTTCCCCACGATTCCGATCTAGAGTATGCTCCTATTCACTGATTAAAGAAATAACTATCAAAAACGAATTAATCCTTTATTTTTTTTTTCAGAGTACCCCCCCTCTTAGAAAGAAGAACAGGAACAAAAGAAATAGAATTCCAAAATAGAATGAGAAAAATGAATAAATAATAATGCAAAAGATCTTTATTTATTATTTTCCCCATCCATATCTATACATAATATATAGAATTCTTATCATGAATTTTGAATTAATACCCAATTCTTTCTTTATAGAACATATTTATTGATATAACGAGTATTTTATTAAAAGATTAAGTTATTACCAAACAAAGAGAAATTCAAATTGTAATGGATAAGATCAATTCGGAAGCACCTTTTCTATTTGAGCAGACGGAATTTCATTGGTCTAATTTTTGGCTTCCCGATGTATATTTACCATCCAAATAAGGATGGAGATAATATCGAGCAAGTCCTTACATTTATTTGTGGCCATAGAGGAGCCGTATGAAGCCGAGGTCTCATGTACGGTTTTGAAATAGCGATGCGAGCAGTGATGTTATTATCGACTATGATTATCTAACAGTTTAAGTACAGTTGATATAGTTGAGGCGCAGTCAAAATATGGATTTTTGGGGTGGAATCTGTGGCGTCAGCCTATTGGGTTTGTTGTTTTTCTAATTTCTTCTCTAGCAGAATGTGAAAGATTACCCTTCGATTTACCAGAAGCAGAGGAAGAATTAGTAGCAGGTTATCAAACAGAATATTCAGGTATCAAATACGCTTTATTTTACCTTGCTTCTTACCTAAATTTATTAGTTTCTTCATTATTTATAACAGTTCTTTACTTAGGTGGGTGGAATTTCTCTATTCCGTATATATCTATTCCTGAACTTTTCGGAATAAATCAAATGGATGGAGTCTTTGGAACGACAATTGGGATATTTATTACATTAGCTAAAGCTTATTTGTTTCTGTTCATTCCTATCGCAGCAAGATGGACTTTACCTAGAATGAGAATGGACCAGTTATTAAATCTTGGATGGAAATTTCTTTTACCTATTTCCCTGGGTAATCTATTATTGACAACTTCTTCCCAACTTGTTTCACTATAAATACTATAAAATAATAGAATAAGATAACGATATTCTAGATTCATAATCGATCTCAAACAAGAGAAAGAAACATCAATTTATTCACGGAGATCCACAATATGTTCCCTATGGTAACCGGGTTCATAAATTATGGTCAACAAACAATACGAGCAGCAAGGTACATTGGTCAAAGTTTCATAATTACCTTATCCCATACAAATCGTTTACCTGTAACTATTCAATATCCTTATGAAAAATCGATCACATCAGAACGTTTCCGTGGTCGAATCCACTTTGAATTTGATAAATGTATTGCTTGTGAAGTATGTGTTCGTGTATGTCCCATAGATCTACCCGTTGTTGATTGGAAATTTGAAAAAAATATTAAAAAGAAACAATTGCTTAATTATAGTATTGATTTTGGGGTCTGTATATTTTGTGGTAACTGTGTCGAGTATTGTCCAACAAACTGTTTATCAATGACTGAAGAATATGAACTTTCTACTTATGATCGTCACGAATTGAATTATAATCAAATTGCTTTGGGTCGGTTACCAATGCCAGTAATTGGAGATTACACAATTCAAACAGTTATGAATTCGACTCAAATCAAAAGAGACAAGGATAACCTCCTTGATTCAAGAACAGTTACTGATTACTAAGATTTCCTTTTGATATAAAGGATCCAAGCCTCCTTTTTTGTTGGTCAGAAATTACAAATAATAACTATTGATTGTTGAGAATCACTCTTTGTTTTAAACTGAGAATATGGTTTAGTGATGATTTTCAAATAGAAAATTCCAACTATTCTTTTCTTTTTTCTTTTAGATAAAAATAGAAAATATATAAAAAGGAAAGTAGGATTGGCCAATAACTTTATCTATATCTACATTAATCCATATTAAGATTGAATTCAATTAGGAACTCATCATATACAAGAAAAAAAAAGTAAAGGTAACACCCTTTTCTTTCCTGGACTATTTAGTAAGGTCATGAAATATTTCGACTTATTTATCTGTTATACATAATGGATTTACCTGGACCAATACACGATATACTTGTAGTATTTCTGGGATTAGTTCTTATATTAGGAGGTCTAGGAGTAGTATTATTTACCAATCCAATTTATTCTGCCTTTTCATTGGGATTGGTTCTTGTTTGTATATCCTTATTCTATATTCTATCAAACTCCTATTTTGTAGCTGCCGCACAGCTCCTTATTTATGTAGGAGCCATAAATGTCTTAATCATATTTGCTGTTATGTTCATGAATGGTTCAGAATATTCGAACGATTCCTATTTTTGGACTGTTGGGGATGGAGTCACTTCACTGGTTTGTATAAGTATTCTTTTTTCACTAATTACTACTATCTTAGATACGTCATGGTACGGAATTATTTGGACTACAAGATCAAATCAGATTATAGAACAGGGCCTTATTAGTAACGTTCAACAAATTGGAATTCATTTATCAACCGATTTTTATCTTCCATTTGAACTCATTTCTATAATTCTTTTAGTTTCTTTGATAGGTGCAATTACTATGGCTCGTCAATAAGAAATCCTTAGAATTAATACAATTATTAGAAATTCGAAATCCAATGAAAAAGGAAAAGTTTTTCATTTAATCTACTGCTGATACCCTCTTTTTTCTGTAATTACTCGATTATGGTCAATCAAATCGGTTGAATTGTTGTTCATATTGAAATGAATCGAGATTCATGAGGAGTTAGCCAATGATGTTTGAACATATACTTTTTTTGAGCGTCTACTTATTTTCTATCGGTATCTATGGATTGATCACAAGTCGAAACATGGTTAGAGCACTTATGTGTCTTGAGCTTATACTAAATTCGGTTAATATAAATCTCGTAACATTTTCTAATATATTTGATAGTCGCCAATTAAAAGGAGACATTTTCTCAATCTTTGTTATAGCCATTGCGGCTGCGGAAGCAGCTATTGGGCTAGCTATTGTTTCGTCGATTTATCGTAACAGAAAATCAACTCGTATCAATCAATCAAATTTGTTGAATAATTAGTCATAACTATCATATAAATATAAATAAAGACATAAATAATATAATAAAATAATATAAATCAAATATAGATATAAATTATTTCATTTTTTATTCTTTATTTTTATAGTAATATGTATAGTAATATATTTTTATATTACTATTGAAATATTGATGATCTGTTAGCCAATGTCAATGTGAAGTCATATGTGTGACTTGTATAATCATGGTTGTTGAAACGGAAATCAAAGTCTCTTGGTCCTTTCTCATGAACAGATTTAGAAATATATTGATTTTTAACATTAGATTTTTTTGATAAACCATTGATTCGTCTGGTGTCTACAATACAATATAAATATATAATTCATTTCCTCCTGATTTTACTTTACCAGATCGAAAATTTTTTATGTTCAAAACTGGAATTTATAGACCCAATGTCACATTCAGTAAAAATTTATGATACATGTATAGGGTGTACTCAATGTGTACGAGCCTGCCCCACAGATGTATTGGAAATGATACCTTGGGACGGATGTAAAGCTAAGCAAATTGCTTCCGCGCCAAGAACCGAGGACTGTGTAGGTTGTAAGAGATGTGAATCCGCCTGTCCAACAGATTTTTTGAGTGTCCGCGTTTATTTATGGCATGAAACAACTCGCAGCATGGGTCTATCTTATTGATACGTTATAAAAAACTCCACTTGAATCATTTGATTCCTTTTTACCGACAAAAACCCGTACTCGAGAAAATATATTATTCCGAGCACGGGTTTTTTGGTCAAAATGCATCTTGTCTTTATCACGAGTTATTTCCCTTGGTTAACACTACTTGTAGTTTTGCCGATATTCGCGGGTTCTTCAATTTTCTTTCTTCCTCATAGGGGGAATAAGGTATTTAGGTGGTATACTATATGTATATGCTTCTTAGAGCTCCTTCTAACAACCCATGTGTTCTGTTATCATTTCCAATTGGATGATCCATTGATTCAATTGGAGGAGGATTTTAAATGGATAAATATTTTTGATTTTCACTGGAGACTGGGAATCGATGGACTTTCCATAGGACCTATTTTACTGACAGGATTTATCACTACTTTAGCCACTTTAGCAGCTTGGCCTGTTACTCGAAATTCGCAATTGTTCTATTTCCTGATGTTAGCAATGTACAGTGGTCAAATAGGATTATTTTCTTCTCGAGACCTTTTACTTTTTTTTCTCATGTGGGAGTTAGAATTAATTCCTGTTTACTTACTTTTATCCATGTGGGGAGGAAAGAAACGTTTGTATTCAGCTACAAAGTTTATTTTGTACACTGCAGGGGGTTCCATTTTTCTTTTAATAGGAGTTCTAGGTATGGGTTTATATGGTTCCAATGAACCGATATTGGATTTTGAAAGATTAGCTAATCAGTCATATCCTGTGACATTAGAAATAATATTCTATTTGGGCTTCCTTATTGCTTATGCTGTCAAATCGCCGATTATACCCCTACATACATGGCTACCAGATACCCATGGGGAAGCGCATTACAGTACATGTATGCTTCTAGCTGGAATCTTATTAAAAATGGGGGCATATGGATTGATTCGGATCAATATGGAATTATTACCGCACGCCCACTCTATATTTTCTCCCTGGTTGGTGATAATAGGGACAATACAAATAATCTATGCAGCTTCAACCTCTCTTGGTCAACGCAATTTAAAAAAGAGAATAGCCTATTCTTCTGTATCTCACATGGGTTTCATAATTATAGGAATTGGTTCTATAACCGACATGGGACTCAACGGAGTCATTTTACAAATACTCTCTCATGGATTTATTGGTGCTGCACTTTTTTTCTTGGTAGGAACGAGTTGTGATAGAATACGTCTTGTTTATCTCGACGAAATGGGGGGGATATCCATCCCAATGCCAAAAATATTTACCATGTTTAGTAGTTTCTCGATGGCTTCTCTTGCATTGCCAGGAATGAGTGGTTTTGTTGCAGAATTAGTAGTATTTTTTGGAATAATTACCAGTCCAAAATATCTTTTAATGCCCAAAATACTAATTACCTTTGTAATGGCAATTGGAATGATATTAACTCCTATTTATTTATTATCTATGTTACGTCAGATGTTTTATGGATACAAACTATTCAATGTTCCAAACTCCAATTTTGTGGATTCTGGCCCACGAGAACTATTTGTTTCAATCTGTATCTTTTTACCCGTAATAGGGATTGGTATTTATCCTGATTTTGTTCTTTCGCTATCAGTTGACAAGGTACAAGCTATCCTATCTAATTATTTTCATAGATAGTTTTCATTAATTAGATAGAAAACAAAGTCTTAGAATTTTGAATTTGAAGATTTTTGAGCTGTACAACACAAAAAAATAAAGTTAATTAGAATTATAAAATTATAATAAGATATATTCCGAGTTTTTGAGAACCATTTGAATGATTCCTTGATTCAAATGGTTCTCAAAAACCTGCGCAAACTTTTTATTACGTATAGTACGGGGGTCTTATGTATTCCTCATGGAATTTATTCAATTAGATGTTAATGTGAATGAACCATAACTATGTAGACCTATTCCTAATAGATTGATCCCAAAATAGCATATCCAAATTATAAGAAATCCTATAGACGCTACAAGTGACGAATTCGTACCTTGCAAACTTTGATTTGTTCTAGTATGTGAATAAATCGCGAATATGGTCCAAGTAATAAATGCCCAAGTTTCTTTGGGGTCCCAATTCCAATAAGATCCCCATGCCTCGTTAGCCCATACTGCTCCAGAAAGAATACCTATGGTTAAAAAGGTAAACCCTAAACTAATGACACGATAACTCCAATAATCCAAACGCCGAGTTAATTGATATTTGTAATAATTTCGAAATGGAACAAAAGAATGAAAATGAAAAACATTTTTTTTTTTGTTCAAGTATTCGATTTTGTCAAAGAAAAATGACTTAATCTTAATTAAGAAAATTTTTCTTTGACAAAAAATATCGACGTTTTTACGAAATGTAATGACTAGAAAAGCGACTGATAATAACGACCCACATAAAAGAGCTGCATAGCTCAATAACATCATACTTACGTGCATCATTAACCACTGAGATTGTAGAGCAGGTACTAATCTTGACGATTGATGCATTTCACTTGAAAGACCCGATGTGGCGAAACCTTGGGTAAAAATGGCACTTGGGGCGGTTATTGCGCTTAAATCATTTTTATGATTCCATATCTTGGAAATTAGATGAATAATGGAAAAACTCCACGAAAGGAAGATTAAAGACTCGTATAAATTACTTAATGGAAAATGTCTCGAAGAAATCCAACGAGTAACTAATAATCCTGTTATAGAAAAAAAAGCAACTATCATTCCTTTTTCCGACGAATCACGCAACCCTATGATTTCGTGTACTAATAGGGTCATCAAATGAATCGTAATCACAATTGAAATGATCGAAAAAGAGAGATGAGTTAATATATGTTCTAAAGTCACAAATATCATACATAAAAAAGGTCCCATTACAGAATGGAAATCGGGAATTAAATACATTATAGGATCCATTGTATCTTTTTTACAGTATGCCGCCACTCGGACTCGAACCGAGATGCTCTAGCACTGCTTCCTAAGAGCAGCGTGTCTACCGATTTCACCATAGCGGCTTACTTGAAATAATAATAATCAATTCATGTTGAATCGTCTAGATCTAGATTCAAGGATTCAATATAGTTTAGGAAATATTAGAACTGATAAATAAGAGCTCCCTTAAATTCATCTTTGAATTTTCAATAATTTTTACTTAGGTTAGTATCATCGTAGGTTCAGTTTTAAGAATCAACTTTTACGTATTATCTGTATATTAAGTTCTCCCGGAACACTTGTAACTTGAAATACAAATTTTGTTTTCAGTCGAAACAGAAACTAAGAATTGTGAATTGTCCTCTTTTTATATTTTTTATTTATTTTGAATTGAATCCACGAAATCAGATAAATGAAAAACAAATTGTCAAAGAGATTTTTTTTTCTAAACGAACAAAAAAAAAATAAATAGGATTTCATATGTATCACAATTCAATTACAAAATTGAAGTAATTTTTCTAACAATTTTGATACTTTTCTTAGTATCATTAAGTATTAATTAATTAATTTAAATATATTTAGTAATATAAAATTAATATAATACTTTTTGTTGTTTGTTGTATACATAATTTCTAAATAAAATTATGATAATATTTATGAAACCAACTTGGTCTTGAGTTAGGCATATAATAAAACAAAAGAGTTTCAGCATCCATCACAATTTTCTTTTCACAACGGAAAAATAGAATGAACAAAGATTTTTCCATTGTGAAAAGAAAATGAATAGGAAAAAAACATCTCACGAATTAATAAATAGATTCTAATAAAAACTAGAATGAAAAAAAGATAATGATACTTAGAACCGACAGATAGAGAAATTCTTATTCTACATATAATAGCAGCTAGTTCTAACTAATATTGTATTGAGTTCAATACATCAATACATTTAGTTAAAGGAAATTATTCATATTCCAAAATTGGAAATTCTTCTAGCCATGGAAATTCCGATTATTCCAAGATTTTCTTATTTGTTTGTCGCACAAAAAAACTTTTTGAATCTCCAGTAGAAACTGACTTTGCTAAAGAAAAAGCTTTTATTGCAGCTAAATATCCTTTTTTCTTCCAAATATTTCTACGAATACGTTTTTTTGATATAGAAGTACGTTTTTTTGGAACTGCCATTCAAAAAAAAAAGAGTTACTAATTTTTATTGTTGTATGTGAAAGACATGTATTGCTCAAAATAGATCGTTCTTTTTAGTCATTTTCTATACTTAACTTAATTTCGTCGATAATAGTTTTTTCATAACATACAATACAAATATATTATTTATATATTTATATATAAATATATGTATAACATGCATGTCACATATATAACAATGTCACATATTAACACACTAGGCAAAAAAATAGAAGAAAGGGGGGGGAAATTCGAAAAGGAATTTTTATGATTATTAGTTTGGAATTGAATAAGCTCATATTGCCGTGTCTATAATTGAAATTCAAACTTAAACTACAATTAGTGGTTAATATGTTAAACAAGACATTTTATTACCTAAGAAGGAGAACCTCAATTTTTCGTTTTTTTTTTTTTCAGTTCTATACGAAATAAAGAGTATTATAATATTTCTGATACTTTCTTATTGGATTGGAATCCAATCAATTAGTTCCGCAATGGGTTAGGTAATTACTACAAATAAAATCACTAGAATAACTAGGTCTTTTTTTTTAGTTGATTTATTGAGGCATACTATGATTTATATTCTACTGTTTTGGTATGATTGTTTTTACTTACTATACTATAGTATATGATATGATTAGTATATGATATGATTACATATTGCCAGAATAGGATGGTAGTATAGTCGTAGAATGATTCAAAATCTCATATTTCCCACTTTTTTTTTATGGAACATACATATAAATATGCATGGATAATACCCTTTCTTCCATTTCCAGTTACTATGTTAATAGGCTTTGGACTTCTGCTTACTCCGACAGCAACAAAAAATATTCGTCGTATGTGGGCTTTTCCGAGTGTTTTGATGCTAAGTATAGCTATGGTATTTTCGGCCAATCTATCCATTCAGCAAATAAATGGAAATTTTATCTATCAATATCTATGGTCTTGGACCGTCAATAATGATTTTTCTTTAGAGTTCGGACACTTGATCGATCCACTTACTTCTATTATGTCAATATTAATTACTACTGTTGGAATCATGGTTCTTATTTATAGTGACAATTATATGTCTCACGATCAAGGATATTTGAGATTTTTTGCCTATATGAGTTTTTTCAATAGTTCTATGTTAGGATTAGTTACTAGTTCCAATTTGATACAAATTTATATTTTTTGGGAACTTGTAGGAATGTGTTCCTATTTATTAATAGGTTTTTGGTTCACACGACCGAGTGCGGCAAGTGCTTGCCAAAAAGCTTTTGTAACCAATCGTATAGGGGATTTTGGTTTATTATTAGGGATTTTAGGACTTTATTGGATAACTGGTAGTTTAGAATTTCGGGATTTGTTCGAAATAGTTAATAACTTGGTTCATCATAATGGAGTAAATTCCTTATTTGCTACTCTGTGTGCTTCTTTTTTATTCGTTGGTGCAGTTGCTAAATCCGCACAATTCCCCCTTCACATATGGTTACCTGATGCTATGGAAGGACCCACTCCCATTTCTGCTCTTATACATGCTGCTACTATGGTAGCAGCGGGAATTTTTCTTGTAGCTCGGCTTCTTCCTCTTTTCATAGTTATACCTTCCATAATGAATATCATTTCTTCAATAGGCGTAATAACAGTACTATTAGGAGCTACTTTGGCTCTTGCTCAAAGAGACATTAAAAGAAGTTTAGCTTACTCGACAATGTCTCAATTGGGTTATATTATGTTAGCTCTGGGTATAGGTTCTTATCGAGCCGCTTTATTCCATTTGATCACTCATGCCTATTCGAAAGCTTTATTGTTTTTGGGATCCGGATCAATTATTCATTCAATGGAACCCATTGTTGGATATTCACCAGATAAAAGTCAAAATATGGTTCTTATGGGCGGTTTAACAAAATATGTTCCAATTACAAGAATTACCTTTTTATTAGGTACACTCTCCCTTTGTGGTATTCCGCCTCTTGCTTGTTTTTGGTCCAAAGATGAAATTCTTAATGATAGTTGGTTGTATTCACCAACTTTCGCAATAAT